TCAATCAAATCAGTTTTTTTAGTAAAGATTCAAATTGATAAAAAAATGAGTTCAAAAGTAAATTTTTAGGTTCATTTATTTTCCTTTAGGGTGTCCGGTTTATTTATCTTAGGGCTTTGACGTAGTTTATCCTATTCTAAAATCCAACTTTTGCAACTAGATAATTCTCTCGATAGAATAAAAAAAATTTCATTATTGTAAAGGTCGATGGGGAAAATAAGACTCCCCACCACCAAAATGTGAGTGAAAATATACTAAAAAGAAATAAAAAATCTTGTCTTTTTTTCTTTATTCTTTTTTTTTTAGAATTCAGAAAACAGAAGAATTGTTCTTTTAGACATCTTATAAGATTAAGATTGAAACCTGGTCTATTTCATATTGATTAGAATAGGGACTGCCAATTGTGAATTTTATATTAACAAATTACTGAGCCAATTTTTCGAGTCAAATCCATTCCGATTATTCCAATATTTTAGGACTTATTTTTTTGTCGCAAAAAAAAACTTTTTGAATTCCCGGTAGAAAGAGATTTCCCTAATGACAAAGCCTTTAACGCCGCCCAATATCCTTTCCTTTTCCAAATACTTTTACGAATACGCTTTTTTGATATAGAAGTACGTTTTTTTGGAACTGCCATTTAAAAGTTACTCATTGTTATAGTTGGATGTGAAAGACATCTATTGTTCAAAACGAATTATTATTTCTTATTCATTATCTATTTTTTCTCTAAATAATATTTCTTCATAAAAAAAATAAATATAGATATGTGAAAGATCCGTGAAAATTGGATCAAAAATTACTCGAAATAAGAAAATTTTGATTCCATACAATATTCGTAAAACCAAAATTTTTTGGATTGGAACTCTTAGTTCTCGTTCTTTATCTCTCAAATTTATATCTCTAGAATCTGCTATGTCATAAAAATATAATTAGTTAAACTTAATAAAATAAATAAATAACCTAAAAGACCTTGATCTCTTGATTTTCGTCATTCTATACTTTATTTACATGTAATAAAATACCTCAAAGGATTGTAAACTTTTGCCTAATAAAAAACTTGAGTTTTTTTTTAGTCAAACTCGAGGAAAGAATACACCTAAATTCAATTTTTAAGAATGAGACTATTAATAAATCTGTTAAAGGATACGTGGTTTGATAAAAAAATATCTCAGCCATTTTTTATCTCGATGATAAAAAAGTCCATTTTAGATATATTCTAACGTTTACTAATAAATCGTCTTGATTGAAATGGAAAACAATTAATCCCATAATGAATTAGTTAATGAGTTGAAATAAACTAACTAAAATGAAGAGTTATTATTTCATTAGACCGATGACCTTAGTTAATCCTATAATTCATATCAGCATCAAGTACTCTTTTTAGCGTAATTCTTTATCCTTGCTTTATGAATATAAATTATCGTAATAATAATTTATATTTGCGTTTTCCTATTATAAGTATTAGTTTTTTATATGTAACTTGGTCATATCATTTGACCAATCGTAACTTCTTTTTTTGAATATTTGAACGATTTTGAAAAGACTCAGAATAAATACTAATATAATATAAAATTATTAAATAAGTTAGTGCATATCTTGATTTTTATTGACTTTTTTCGAAAGAGGTAAGATCCGGTGAATCGGAAACAATTAATTAAGAATAAAAAACTTTTTTTATGGAACAGACATATCAATATGCGTGGATAATACCTTTCCTTCCACTTCCAGTTCCTATGTTAATAGGGTTGGGACTTCTTCTTTTTCCGACGGCAACAAAAAGTCTTCGTCGTATGTGGGCTTTTCAGAGCGTTTTATTGTTAAGTATAGTCATGATTTTTTCCATGAATCTGTCTATTCAGCAAATAAATAGTAGCCTTGTCTATCAATATGTATGGTCTTGGATTATCAATAATGATTTTTCTTTAGAATTCGGATACTTGATCGATCCACTTACTTCTATTATGTCAATATTAATCACTACTGTTGGAATTATGGTTCTTATTTATAGTGATAATTATATGTCTCATGATCACGGATATTTGAGATTTTTTGCTTATATGAGTTTTTTCAGTACTTCCATGTTGGGATTAGTTACTAGTTCAAATTTGATACAAATTTATATTTTTTGGGAATTAGTTGGAATATGTTCGTATCTATTAATAGGATTTTGGTTCACACGACCTGTTGCAGCAAAGGCTTGTCAAAAAGCGTTTGTAACTAATCGTGTTGGCGATTTTGGTTTATTATTAGGAATTTTAGGGTTTTATTGGATAACGGGGAGTTTCGAATTTCGTGATTTATTCCAAATATTCAATAACTTGATTTCTAATAATGAGGTCAATTTTGTATTTGTTACTTTGTGCGCTGTTCTATTATTTGCCGGTGCGATTGCTAAATCTGCGCAATTTCCCCTTCATGTATGGTTACCTGATGCAATGGAAGGGCCGACTCCTATTTCGGCCCTTATACATGCTGCTACGATGGTAGCAGCGGGAATTTT